ACGAATCCATAAGAAGTGATCCAATTTTTTTCATCGTGTCTGGATGAAGACCAAAGATCTTGAGCGACCGATCCGGCAGAACAACTCAAAAGATAAAGAAGTATCGTTAATTTCTTCATGCTCGTTCCAAGTTCGAAGTACCATTTGTACAAATAAGAATCCCCTCCCTTACATAATTTCTTCTTCATATAGATAGATATAGGATCTATGGGGCAATTACTTAGAAGTACATTTTGTGTAAAAGCCCTTCCTATCTGATAGAAAAGGATCCCATGATCCTGAACCGATCTTATCTGGGATCGAAAATCCCAAGTTTTTCTATGAAGAGCTGATCTAATTGTATTAGTTTCTATAATGGATTTCTTCTGTGTAATACTAATTGATAAGGCCTCATTGATAAGTGCTACAAGATCTCGCGCATTGGAACCCATGGTTATGGACCCGAATCCGTTAGTATGGAACATCTTCTTTTCCAAGTGAAATCCCCTAGTATATGAAAGAATGAAAAAGTGCTTTCGTTGTTGTGAAAGAAGAAGCCTTCGTATCTTAATGCATGTATTTAATTTATTCGGAGCTATTAGAGCGGGATCCACTTTTTGGGGAATATGAGTCGAAGCAATAACAAGAATCTTTCCAGTGGAACATCTTTCACAATCCCTGGAGAGATAGTTCTCTAATAGACCGAGGGATAAGTAATTCGACTCATTCACATGTAGATCATGAATGTTTGGAATCCATATTATGCAAGGAGACATTGCTTTTGCTAATTCGAATTGAAGGGTGATATCAAATCGGTCTATTTTCGGCGTCATATACATAGTTAGCGCATTCGTCATAGTTAGCAGCTCCGTATCAATATCAAGGTCATCATCATCATCACTATCATCACTATCATCACTATCATCAATATCGTCACTATCATCAATATCGATATCATCAATAAGATAACCTTTAGGCTTGTCATCCAGGAACTTGTTCGGAAATACCGTAATGAAAGGAACATAGGAGTTTGTCGCTAGGTATTTGACCAAACAGGATCGTCCAGTTCCTATAGAACCTATCACTAAAATACCTCTAGAAGGGGATAGGGCTAAGCGGAGCGAAAAGGGTTTTCCATGAGGAGATGGGGAATGAAAACTATTAGCCCCACACGAGGTTTGTGAATAAGTGATTGTCTGATAATGAGCAAGGAATATCCGTCTTTCTGCTAAACAGGATCTATTGAACTCATAATTCATTAGATCCTTTTGATGAATGTCAACTAAGTATCGTAAGGAAATTGATCCCGGTTGTTCAATCATTTGATAACCAGAGTCATTCTTTGATAAATGATCACTATGAGTCAGACTCAATAGAATTTGATCAATCCTTTTTTCTGTCGTTAAGGTGGAGAACTGAACCAAGAATTCTCTTTCTTCATCATCAATCGAATCACTGTTCGCGACCCAGAATTCTATTTTCTCATCAATCCAATCACCGTTCACGTTTTTTCTTTTTCTTATCAATGAATAGATCTCTTTACTTGTACGACTTAGATGTCTCGTATTTCTCGAAAAAATGATTAGATTGATGGGATTTGGTATGATACTTACAAGATCGATGAGATTGATCTTCCAATATTTCTTCTCAGAACGTATTGATTTGACCCCATAAGCGGGACCACCGCCCAATAGCATGTTGCCACCAGAAGCAGAACCCCGTATTTCTTCCAGAGAATCTCCTAATTGTTCCAGAACAACTAGAAAGAGATTCTTTAACCAGAAAGGGTTCAGTTCAGATGTAGGATACCTATCCAGAAGTTTTCGAAATTCCATCATGTATGATGGAATCATCAAAGATTTGATCTTTTCTAACTCTGTCTGTAACTCACTAGAGGCTCGGGAAACAAAGAGAAGATGTATACGAACGAGATATCCAGCAACAAGAAGAAGGAAAAAGATGGAATAGAGGAACTCCCGAGCATTTGTTGATCTCAGATGTGCCCATATCAATGGAACGGGTGACTCATTATTTCGATGAATCATTTCTTCGGACAGAAGAAGATTCTGTAAACATTGACTCGAAATCTCACTTATCGGAGTCCATTGTGGAAGAATCTTCTGAGGAATTGTCCGTGATATATCTGATCCATGCATCATATCATGAAAAATGGATACAAATTTTTGACTACTACTCAGTATCGGCAATGGGTCTGAAAGAGTATCTAAAAGGGTGAAATTGAGATATTTGCACCCTGTCGAAGTAAGGAACCATGGCATATATGTTTGGAACAGATTCCATTTTGAGAGATTTGAAAAAGCACTATCTCGTTGAAAGGTTCTATGCATCTGCCCTTTCTCAACGCATTTCTTTAGACAAAGACTCCGTTTTTTCCTCTTTCCGGATGGTAAAGACTTCTCATAACATGGAGTGTGAATCAAACCCATGTTTGAATTGAAACTGAGATACTGATGCAAGTTATTCCCTTCTGAATCAGATAGATTCATATCTGAAAGAGGCT